GGGGATTCTATCAAATCTTTCTAGTCTCTAGTCTAGTTACTTCGTTCCCTATTTCTTTTCTACTCGTGGGATCCTAAGGAAAATAATTTTGTTTCTACCGAGCTGAAACAAGAAGCCGAGGGTTCTAGTAAACCAAAACCATCATTTTCTAGCTATTTGGCTTCAATCTCCCCCTTTTTCAGCGCAAAAATTGAAGATTTAGTTACGATTGAAAGTTTTGTACTATCATCCATAGATCCTTTATTCATACTCATTCAATTGGAAAAATTGAACCAATCAAAAAAATTATGCTTCTCGACTCCATAATCCAAATTTTTTATTAAGATTCTGATTGCCTTTTGGATAGAAATCGTGAGAATGTATATTCTTTCCTCAAATGTCCTATTGAGGGGGAAAGGATTAAATCTTTTTAAGAAATAAAGTTTTTGATCGGAATATGAAAAAAACGGAAAGACCCCTTAACTATTTAAGTTGTTAATAGAACGAATCACACTTTTACCACTAAACTATACCCGCTACATATTCATTATTGGATATGAATGGACTATTTGTCCAACAAAGGAATCAGACGTAGTCAAGATAGCATCAGAATCATGAAGATTCCAGCATTAACACGTATTTTGTTCTGCTGCGGCGCGGGATTGAAAAAAAAAAGAATAGGTGAATAGCAAAAAGTTTAGTCAAATTTAAATAATTTAAATAGTGTACTAAAGTTTTAAGTATTCTTTTTTTGAAACTTCCCTTCACTTGAACCGCCAGATTTTCTGAATTCGGGTAAATTGGGCCTCAAACTTTCAAGCTTGTCCTTTGCTTTGAACAAGTAAAAGATTTAAAATCTTAGAAATATGTGTTTTCTATTTGAGATTCTTTCTCTTATAAGATTTCTAAGATCTATTTCTTTTCTTTCTTAATACTTCCTTCTTATTAAGATTTCTTAAGTGAATTAGAATTATTCAGATGAATATAATACTGAACTTCAACTTTCATTTATAATGAAATTCGTTTTTCATTAATGAATTTCTGAATCTTATACTTAAGAATAAGAAAAGAAAGACGAAAAATATTAAAAATATTAGTACTATATTACATTACTATTATACTCTAATACTATTACTAGATATTACTAGAACAGAACACTTTTACTATAAAGACTAAATATTCTAATTTAGACTCTAATTTACTAGAATTACTTAGAAGATACTAAGAATAGATATAGAATCTCTAACATTTTAGATTTCAATTTCATATTTCAATATAGAATATATCATATTCATATTAAGATAGAATTATAGAATATATAGAATATTCTATATTAATCTAGATATAGATAATTTCTTAAAGAATTTCTAAGATAATCTATCTATTAGAATCTTATCTAATTTCTAAGAATTAGGAAGTACTGGCCCGGCCAGTACTTATACTTAACCAGGCCGGGGAAATGAACCTTTTGTACAAAATCAAAGAAGTAAGGTATTCTTTCTATTGGAGAAATCTGTTTCGAAGAAAATAAAAATGGTTCTCAATCTTCACTTCACGTGTGAAATCACATGAGAGATTTCCAATTTGGAATGGGGAGAGATGGCTGAGTGGACTAAAGCGTCGGATTGCTAATCCGTTGTACGAATTATTCGTACCGAGGGTTCGAATCCCTCTCTCTCCGACCCCCCTGATAACTTGAGATTTTAGAATCGGAAGAAATTTCGATTATTTTCTTTTATGAATCTTTTCTCTTTATCTAGCATCTATTCCATTTATTTCTACATTTACCTATGAAATACCTATGAAAAAAAAGTAAAAATGAATCTCATCTCTTTTTTTATTCTTCACGCCCAGGATTACGCCCCGGATCATTAGATAAGAATCCGAAGATGAAGAGAGAAACAAAGAATATTACTACTGTGTAAACGAATAGTTTAAGAGTAAGCATTACAAATCTCCAAGATAAGATCTTTTTTTTTAAGGAAATAGATCGCCTATTTTACGACACACACTATACACTATACACTATTTTGATATGACGCTCTAAAGATGAAAAAAGAAGGAAGTTTTTTTTTCAATTTATTTTTACGAATTTCTTTCTAATGTAATATTCTAATGGAATAAGATTCGTATTTTTTCATTACCAAAGATTTCTTGCCATATCCATATCTATAATTAGATATTGTATGGAATCTTATAAAGGAAAGGTCAGAACAAAAGAAGAAATAAGTTGATTAGCTGATTAAAGATCATCGCCCCCTTCCCTTATTCACCCTTATTCAATTTCAATATAATATACAATAGAAAATATCAGAATTTCGCTTTTTGAATCGAGGGTTCCTAATTTCCAGACTTATCTGAATCTTATTTCTGATCTTATTTATTTTAAGAAGAAAAATCTCATCTTTTTTTTTATCGAAGAAATTCTGAATTGAATCGAGATTTTCTTTTTATCGAAAACTTACAGCAGCTTGCCAAACAAAGGCTAAGAGAAAAAAGAGTAAAGGGATAATCGGCATAACGTCTACGATTGGATTGAAAAAGGCATAAGCCTCGGGCAATTTGGCGAATAAAAAACTACTCGAATAAAGGGTAGAATTAAGACAGATACAGATTAAACTAAAGATATTAAACATAACAAATATTCTTTTTTTGTTCTTAAAGATTAAAATGAAATTGAAATGATAAGAAATTATCAGATTGGATTGAGTTGTTTTTCTGAGGGATTTTTTAAAAGAAAAAAGCAGATAAAAGAAAGAAATTCTGATTTTTCTTTGACTTCTCCCCAATCAAGAATCCTTCCTTACATTATCCAATCAAATAAGAATACAAGGAATTCTATTTTCATACAATATCTTAATTGAATTCTAAGTAATGATCAATTAATCTATATCTATTGTGTTGAATCCCAGCGACAACATGTCCTATATTTCTTTTGGTTGGTTATTGACGAATAACCAATATTTAGCTTAGTTTTTCTTAGAACAAATCAAAATGGGGCGTGGCCAAGCGGTAAGGCAACGGGTTTTGGTCCCGTTACTCGGAGGTTCGAATCCTTTCGTCCCAGATCGTTTGCATCAGAAACGAAGGATTCTTCTCTAATTGAAATTGAAAATTGAATTCAACAATTTTATGTTTCATGTTGGATACACTGAATTCTAAGATTTATTATTAGAATCATATCTTTTTTTTTTTACTTTTTTACTAAAGTATTTTTTTCTTAAATATTCGTGATTATCTTCGTTAACGATTATTTGTTTTCTATGATGGAGATGGAGATGATGGCCAAAAGATCAGAATCCGAGGATTCTGATTTTCTCTTTGATCTTACCTTACACGAGACTTTTTCTACTCCATAATAATGAAAACAAAGAAACTTTATTCTCAAACTATCTCTCTGATTTAAATGAAATGAAAATCAGATTCAATTGGAGATGGTAAATAATAAGTAAATAATAATATTATAATCATGAAATCATATTTCATAAATAAAAAATGAGAAAATAATCATACTTCATGATTAATATTCATATGAGAATATATTAATACATAAATTTAATACATAAATACATAATTCTTACATAAGAATATATATTCTATAATCTTATTAATAAGATTATCTTATTATTCTATAATTGAATATTTATGAATATTGAAATGAAATATTTAGTTTAGTATAGTTATTAGTTAGTATAGTATTTAGTTAAAGTGGCTAAAAACTTTTATCCATTCATGGGGATTTCTTTTTCATTTGAATGAAATGAAAGTCAAAGGCTTTTTTTGAGGTTTCTAATTTCTTTTCTTTTTTGAAAAGGAAAAGAAGGATCTTTTATTGATGGACAATCTCGAAAGATTTGTTGAAGATGTAAATAAGTTTGCTTAAAACTTATTTGTTTTTTTCATGTGATATTATTCATATGAGAAAATCTGGGGTAATTTGAAGTGAAATCTCCGGATAAACACTTCTTTTTCAGTGTAGATTATTATGTATCGGTTCAACCAATGACTATTCATTATTCCATATTGAATCAATTGCATACGGTTCCAATTTCAAATAAAATCAAAATTATAGGGATGTTATGGTAAAACTTCGTTTGAAACGATGTGGTAGAAAGCAACGTGCGACTTGAAGGACATGATTGGATGTGGATTCTGACATCCACCATTTTCTATACGAATGAAGATGCTCTTGTCTCGACATAGTTTGTTCTGCTAGGAACCTAATTGGGTTTGTCTTGGGTTGCTAAATAAAGATACTAATGGTATAGAAAGGTATAGCATATGATGGAGCTCGAGCAAAAATGATTGATTCATTTATCGGGGGAATAATCTAGGGTTAGTGACAATCAATAAGTTAGACCAACTTTGTAAATAGATCATCAATATAGAAATATAGATAAACGGAGAGGTTCAAATTTGAACAAGTTTTTGAAATGAAAAAGAAATCAAATTTGTTGAAATTCTCAAACTGTTTCGATCAAGAGTGTATCACAAAGGAATCAATCGTTCGTATTCTTTTTCCCTTTTCCATAGAAAAAACAAAAGGTATGTTGCTGCCTTTTTGAAAAGGAGTAAGGATCACCGAAGTAATGTCTAAACCTAATGATTTCACAAAGCGCAAAGCAAAGACAACAAATTCCGGAACAAGGAAACACTATTTTTACTAGTCTCAACAATTGGATCAGAATGATAAAAAAAAAATAGATCCGAAAGGAGACAAAAAAAGAGGTTAGAGACAGCTCAAGAAATTCTAAGGATTTCCTTTCAAACTCTTTCAAAACTACCCAACTTGAGTTAGGAGTACGAATGAATTTTCTTTTCTTTTTCTGTAAAGAAGGAAAAAAGGCTCAAATTACAGTCTAATTCTTTATGGATCCATTTTTATTCCTATCTATCTATATAGATAGAAATAAAAATTCTAGAAATTAGAATCATTTTTTCTTGAGCCGTATGAGGAGAAAACCTCCTATACGTTTCTAGGGGGGCATTTTTTATTTACATCTATCCCAATGAGCCATCTATCGAATCGTTGCAATTGATGTTCGATCCCGAAGAGAAGGAAGAGATCTTCGAAAAGTGGGTTTTTATGATCCGATAAAGAATCAAACTTATTTAAATGTTCCTGCTATTTTATATTTCCTTGAAAAAGGTGCTCAACCCACAGGAACTGTTTATGATATTTTAAGGAAGGCAGAATTCTTTAAAGAATTTCGAGTTTCTTTTGATAAAAAAGAAAGTAAAAAAAAGAATCATGAATAAAAAAAGGATAGGGTAACTAACTTTGTGTAATTCTTTATTCAAAGTTTCTTCTTTTTTTGTTCTATTCATACTTATTTTATTCTTCTTTTTCTTATTCGTATTTTTTTCTTGTTTCTTTTTGTCGAACCCCCCAACAAGGGGGGTTCTTCTTGTATTTGTATTGTACCTTTCTTTTTTTGATTAAAGAAAGCCGCTATTTTTTCTATTTTTACCTTTTCCTTAATTCCTTCTTTTTTTTCCGCTCAAAGTTCTTATTTATTCTTTATGTTGTGCTAATCCAACACAAATTTCTATATAATTTCTTGAAATTTGTTTTCTAAAAAGTCCATTCATATTGACAATGGCGTCTCAAACAAATATAATTTGATCGTATATAAATAGATCTTTTTATCCCCATTCCCTTATTGGATCTTTCCTTCACTTTAGTAAAATTAGTAAAATGGATGAGTTTGCTGGATTTTTTTTATTTCGATCATATCTACACCTCATATTGATCCGGGTTGCTAACTCAACGGTAGAGTACTCGGCTTTTAATTGCGACTATGATCTTTTACACATTTGGATGAAGGAATTCGTCTAGACTATTGGTAAAGTTTATAAGACCGCGACTGATCCTGAAAGGTAATGAATGGAAAAAAAAGCATGTCGTAAACAGAAAAGAAAAAAGAAGAATATAATCATAGAAAAATAAGATTTCTAGTACTCATAATAGAAATAGAACGAGAATTTTTCTTTTTATAACAATTTTTAAGTTCAGTAAAGTATTTCGGGTCTAGTGAATAAATGGATAGAGCCTTATGGCTCCAATTCGAGTAAGACAAAAAAGAAACGAGCTTCCTTTCTTAATTTGAATGATTACCCGATCGAATTACTAATTATACGTTAAAAATAGATTAGTGCCTGATGTGGGAAAAGGTTCTCTTGTAAATTGTGAGTGGACCATTGATTCTTTTTTTTTATGAATCCTAATTATTCTTTATTGTGGATTGGAGACGGATGTGTAGAAGAAATAGTATAGTGATAAAAAAAGAATCTTTTCCAAAGTCAAAAGAGTGATTGGGTTGCGAAAATAAAAGATTTTTACCCCTTTTTCTTATTGTTATTCTAGTTATATTAACAAGGAAAAGAAAACCAAATTGGATAGAAAGGGAAAGGAAAAAGATCTGTAGATTGGGCTCTCTGTCTCCGGGGTATATATTCTTTATTTGTTCTGACTTTTATATAATCTTTTACTTCTTAAATTCTCATTATGTTTTTGTACATCAAAGTACAGTATAAAAGTATATATATATATATTAAGTAATAGACTATATATATATATATTAATAATAGACTATATTATTAGTATTAGAATATCTTATTAGAATTATTTCTTAGAATAATAAGAATAATAGAAGAATTTATTCTTCTATCGCATACGCCGTTCTGACCATATTGCACTATGTATCATTTCATAACACAAGAAGTGCCTCTCTTTTTTGGTTACATTAGAAATGTATTTCAATAGCAGAATTACAAATTACAAGGATATTTAGATTGAAAAAAGATAGATTTAGGCAACAAAACTTCCTATATCCGCTACTCCTTCAGGAGTATATTTACTCACTTGCTCATTATCATAGCTTAAATAGTTTGATTTTTTACGAACCTGTGGAATTTCTAGGTTATGACAGTAAATTTAGTTTAGTACTTGTGAAACGTTTAATTATTCGAATGTATCAACAGAAATCTTTGATTTCTTCGGTGAATTATTCTAACCAAAATGGATCTTGGGAGCACAAGAATTCTTTTTCTTCTCATTTTTCTTCTCAAATGGTATCAGAAGGTTTTGGAGTCATTCTGGAAATTCCATTCTCGTCGCAATTAGTATCTTCCCTTGAAGAAAAAAGAATACCAAAATCTCAGAATTTACGATCTATTCATTCAATATTTCCCTTTTTAGAGGATAAATTATCGCATTTAAATTATGTGTCAGATCTACTAATACCCCATCCCATCCATCTGGAAATCTTGGTTCAAATCCTTCAATGTTGGATCAAAGATGTTCCTTCTTTGCATTTATTGCGATTTTTTTTCCACGAATATCATAATTTGAATAGTCTCTTTACTTCAAAGAAATCCATTTACGTATTTTCAAAAAGAAAGAAAAGATTCTTTTGGTTCCTACATAATTCTTATGTATATGAATGCGAATATCTATTCCTGTTTCTTCGTAAACAGTCTTCTTATTTACGATCAATATCTTCTGGAGTCTTTCTTGAG